AGGCCCACTTTCTTTATTCTAGTAAATGGTTCAAATCATTTTATCGATATGAGTGTTCTATATCGGAAAAATTATCAACTATTCTTTTTTAAACCATTTCGTTATTAACGTAGTGGTAGAAAGAGTACCATGTTGTGCCCGGACTTCAAACAGTTTAGCTTTAACCATGTTAACGGTCTCACATTATTGGTTGGTTGATAGAGAATCAAAGTTAACTTACCAATGAATAACGAAATGCTATGGTTCTTACATATGATTTATGAATTTACTCAGAAGGAATTCGTCGAGATTATGCACTTTTTTCCTATTTATCCTATAAAAATATAGAATAACATAAATAAAGTGCAGTCGGTTAGATCCAACCTATTCGTGAAATATACAACTCGCACACACTCCCTTTCCAAAAAAAATCAATACACCAAGCACTACACTTAGATTTATTGGATTTGTTGCTAAAATATCGGTATTAAACCCGAAACTCCCGGCGGATGGCCAGTGGCCTAAGGAAACGAAAGAATCGGTTACATTTTTCATATGCTCTCCTCTTATAGATAGGACTAAGAAAGAACAGAGTTCTTTTTGTATCACTTGACTCGCCCTTTTTTTTATCGATTTCTTTTTCTTAATTTCCCGTTTTTTTTTAATGTTAATGGGAGTAGATTAAATCTATTTATTGAATTTGAGATTGAGAATTACAAAATTTCTTATTTTTTTTTTGAAGTATCCGATAAGATACTTATTAAGTTAGGTCCTGGGTCTCGTATCAATTGCAAAATATCTCCTTTGTTCTTCCTAAAAGAAAAATAAAAATTCCATCGTACTAAACTAAGGACGGGAAGGAAGAAAGCGAGTGAATCCACAAATTCCTCATCCTCAAATCACTCCTTCCCGGGGTATTGTCGCAACAAATACATAATTGTAGGAATAAAGTATTGATATAATTCACAGAAGCAAATGGCAACGAGTTAATAAAATAAGAAAAAAGTGGGTAACGTACTTTTTTACATTTTCATTCTAGGATTAAATTAAACAAAAGGATTCGCAAATAAAAGCGCTAATGCCACGACCAGTCCATAAATTGTTAAAGCTTCCATAAAAGCTAGACTAAGTAATAAAGTACCTCGTATTTTTCCTTCTGCTTCTGGTTGTCTCGCAATACCTTCTACGGCTTGGCCTGCAGCAGTACCTTGACCAACTCCAGGTCCAATAGAAGCAAGCCCTACGGCCAATCCAGCAGCAATAACGGAAGCGGCAGAAATCAGTGGATTCATGATGATAGGTTCCTCGCACCAAAAAAAAATGGTTAATGATACAATCAACCAATGAATTATTACTTATTTGATCACAAAAATCTATTGAGTCGAAGTAACTAAAACTTCGAATAAAATAAAAAAAATAATGAAATTAATATAGAAATATAGACAGAGATAACCCCTATATAACTAGTATATATCTAATATCACATATACATTTGTTTCTTTCATAACGTAAACCGCCCGCATTTTCTTTTTATATTGAATCGGATTTTCGAAGAATTCTTCGAAAAATATACGGGGGCTGTGGCTGGCCTTATAAACATTCCATATATCTAGTGGTGACCCCCACTAACTCATCCGCCATTTCGTAATATCGTCTATCTTTCCTCCTACAACTCTAGTCGTATATATATATGTATTTATATCTATTATGTTCCTCAACTAATATGTTCCTCAACTAAGAACCAATCTTGAACTATGCATTGCCTCAATTGGGATAAGCTTAAAAATCAAAACTATTTCGAAAACTAATCAATGATGACCCTCCATGGATTCCCCTATATAAGCCGCGGCTAAAGTTGCAAAAATAAGAGCTTGAATACCGCTTGTAAATAATCCAAGAAACATGACAGGTATAGGAACTACTAAAGGTACTAAAGAAACAAGAACAACAACTACTAATTCATCAGCTAATATATTCCCGAAAAGTCGAAAACTAAGAGATAAAGGTTTTGTGAAATCTTCTAAGATGTTAATTGGTAAAAGTATTGGAGTTGGTTGAATGTATTTTCCGAAATAACCCAATCCTTTTTTGGTAAGACCCGCATAAAAATATGCTACTGACGTGAGTAAAGCTAAAGCAACAGTAGTATTTATATCATTTGTGGGGGCGGCTAGCTCCCCATGAGGTAACTGTATGATTTTCCAAGGTAAAAGAGCACCTGACCAATTCGAAACAAAAATAAATAGGAACATAGTTCCAATAAAGGGAACCCAAGGGCCATATTCTTCTCCAATCTGAGTTTTGCTCAAGTCTCGAATAAATTCAAGGACATATTCGAATAAATTCTGACCGTCGGTCGGAATGGTTTGTGGATTCCGAACGGATATGATGACTGAACCTAATAAGATAGCAATTACGACCCAAGAAGTGATAAGTACTTGGGCATGGATTTGTAAACCTCCTATTTGCCAATATAAATGTTGGCCTACTTCTACACCTGATATATCGTATAACCCTTTGAGTGTTTTAATGGAACATGGTATAACATTCATATTGTCCTCTGACAGAAATCGAACTGAAAAAAAGAATTATTTTGATTCAACCATCTCTTTCTCGACTCATCTACTTTCATCATTAATCATATAGTTAGGATACCAAGAAATCACATAACATAATATCAATATCCCATTTTATCTCTTTTTAAAAATTAAAGACAAGAATAGTAACCGATCCAATAAATCAAAATAAAATAATTAACTAATCTTATTATTATTATTCTTAATCATAACATAATCAACGACTTCTTATATAGCTAGAACGGCCCTCACAAATTGCGGATACCAATTTGTTAAGAATCAATCGGATTGAAGCTATAGCGTCATCGTTGGCTGGAATCGAAATATCTGCGAGATCTGGGTCACAATTTGTATCGATTAAACAAATCGTCGGAATTCCCAAAATGACACATTCTCGAAGAGCTGTATATTCTTCTTGCTGATCAACGATTATTACAATATCGGGCAATTCAGTCATATATTTGATCCCGCCCAGATATGTTTGCAAAGTAGATAATTTTCTCTTCAACATTGCTGCATCTCTTTTAGAGAGACGGTTGAGTTTCCCCATCTTTTGTTCTGCTCTTAAGTCTCTGAACTTATGAAGTCTCGTTTCCGTAGTGGACCAATTCGTTAACATACCGCTGAGCCATTTTCTATTAACATAATGACATCGAGCCCTTATTGCAGCTGATGCTACTAAATCCGCTGCTTTATTTTTGGTACCAACAATTAAGAAGTTTTTTCCTCGACTTGCTGCATCAAAAACTAAATCGCAGGCTTCCGATAAAAAACGAGCAGTTCTAGTGAGATTTATAATATGAATACCTTTACGCTTTGCAGAGATGTAAGGGGCCATTCTAGGATTCCATTTCTTAGTACCATGACCAAAATGAACTCCTGCTTCCATCATCTCTTCCAAATGGATGTTCCAATATCTTCTTGTCATCTTTCCCACGCTTTCTTTTTTTTTTACAAATAAACAAATAAATAATTGTTCCTACGGAACCTTCTGCCGGGATTGACCATTGATACACAGCCCAAACCATTTATTTTTTTTTATTACTTAACTTAATTTCTTCATTTTATTTAGTACCCAATCAATAACTAGTAAAGTAAAAAGAAAAATATCTCCTTAAGAATTATGAATTCGCTTAAATGATTTTTCTGGTGTGTCATAGAAATTGCTTGGGGCGCAAGAACAAAAAAATTCTCTATGGTGTAACAAAATATCTCTCATTTCCAACTCGAATAGATTTTTCTTTTTTATTTCCAAATGAATGTCTTGCCTTGAACGGTGCACTAATTTTTTGAATCCAGTACCGACAGGGATAATCCCCCCCAAAACAACATTTTCTTTCAGACCCTTCAACCAATCAATACGACCCCGTAGAGCAGCTTTTGCCAAAACTCTAGCAGTTTCTTGAAAACTTGCTTCGGATATGAAACTTTGAGTATTCAGAGATGCCCTCGTTATTCCCAATAAAATTGCCCGATAACAGATTGCTTCGTCTAAAGCACGCCCTGCTCGTTCCGCTCGCAACAATCCGATTAGTTCTCCAGGTAAAAAAACATTAGACATTCCATCTTCTGAAACCAACACTTTTGATGTTACTTGCCGTACAATAATCTCTATATGTCTATTATGGATCTGTACCCCCTGGGATCGATAAACCTTTTGGATCTTATTAACCAAAGAGATACGACTTTGGGCTATGGTTAGCTCAACTCCAATTAAGAATCCCCAAGGAATTCCAAGAACTCTTGGTATACGCTCGTTCCAACCTTCAACTCTCCTTTCAAGGTTCATCGATATTGAACCAATCGAGCGCACTTCTAAGATTTGTTCCACTTTTGGAAGACCTTGCGTTATGTCACCAGATCGGGATTTTTCATATATAAATGTAACTAATGTATCTCCTTCAGAAAGGGTTTCTCCATAATGTCCATGAACAGTCGCTCCTGGAGTGGCCAAATAAGGCTTAGCTGATCTTATAATTAAAGAGTCAACATGAACAATTAAAATTTGACCGGATTTTTTTATGTGTGGTCCATATTTAAATAGACATATATTTTCACAAATAAATTGTCCAATGCTAATTATTGTGGATGTCTCTTCACAATAATTGTAATGTAGAAAGCACCAATTCAAATGGGATGGATTCAAAATGATGTTATTGCATGGACTGGGATTATAAATCCTCCTATTTTCATCTATTAAACAGTATTTAAGTACTTCAAGTACTTGGAAAGTCTGTTTAAAATTGTCAAGTAGCCAATATTTGTTTAACAAGATCTGATTATGAGTTATTAAATGGTAAGATGAATAAAAGTTCACTATTTTAGGTACTATTGTACCTAAGGGGCCCAACAAACCCCTAATTGGAGTTATGGGATTCGATTCTTTTGCCACATTGTTATATTTCGAACCGTTGAATGGAACAACTCGAAAACAATTGAATGATGACAAAATTCTCAAAGATTGGCCTTCCTTATTTCGATTCAACAACGTACCAATAGTTCCTTGATGCTTGGTAACTAATGGAATCTTCACTTTGGAATAAAAAGGATTGATATTGGTGCGATCTAATCCATTATCAGGAATCAATCCCGAACCTGCCGTATCGTACCTTTTTCCGGTATATGAAATAGTAGACTTGACTAATTCAATTCTTATGAAATCACGAATCAGATCATTTGCCCTTACTTCAACAAAGGAAGCATGAACCTCTTCCATAGAACCGTTTTTTTCTTGGTCCCAATTCAATACTAAGCAAGTCCGAACTAATTGAATACTTGTGTGATAAATTCCTCGAATTGACTTTCCATTTCCATAAAGGATATAATTGACAACTCTAAGCTGGACATTTTCTTTTTCCTGCAAAAGATCTTGAGGGAAAAGTTTTGCTAAATTTATCCCATCAGCTATTTCATATGTGACTACGGGTCGAACCAAAACAAAATACTTTTTTTTGATAGGTGTGATCCGTTGGACATAGATCCAATTTTTCGATTTTGTTTTTGATTCCTTAGAATTTTTTTTTTCCGTTCCTGGTGGTATCAAAATGCCACTGTGTCTGGATATCTTATCTGTCTCTCCGGGAAAATGAATATCTCCAGAAAAGATTTTCAGTTCAATACTTTTTTTTTTTCTCTCCACTCGGACTAATCCACCTACTCGGCTTCTTGTATTTGTATTTAAAGCGAGTTGTGTATCTACTCCAATGATACTATTGTTCCGGACCATTATAGACGAAGATCCGGGTAAGATATGCACCTCTTCGGGAATAAAAAAAAACCGATCCACTTTCATTTGGTATTTCGGACTAAATTCTTTTGCTCCTCGATACTCAATCAAATCTTCTTTTTTTACTATTGAATCCACCTCCGCGGTCCCATATTTAGTAATTCCCGAACTCTTTCTTCTGTATCGTGGATCATCAAAATAAGCAAGAATACTATTTCTACGTAAAATACCATTTATGGGTATTTCAATCGAAATACCAAAAGAGGGTATTAATTCTTTCTCTCGTTCTTGATCGTATTGTAATGGGATGAGAAATCTATTTCTTCGTCTTTTCGCCAAGAAATCAGAATTCTCTTGGAGAATCGAAGGGTATATGAAATTCCAATGACCATTGGATATAATTCGATCAAGTCTTGAATAATCAAGAATTTCCCTATCTTTTTTACGAGTACCAGAAGGATCCAACAATTTATGTCTTACTCGATCCTTAGTGATTGAGAGGTCAGAGCTATATCTTTCGTCGACAGAAAAAGAATGAACATTCATTTGATCTTGATCCTTGTGAAGCGAAAAAGACACTATACTGGATCTGCACGGACCCCCCGCTAATATCCATAAATGACTTGTTTTTGGTAATAGATGAACATTACTATATGTATATTCAGGTGCGTGGTAGACATCAGTACTCCAGTGCATTTCTCCCTCTGATTCAGAATAAATATGTTTTCGAACCCTCTCTTTAAAATGAAAAGTAGACGTTCCGGCACGAATCTCGGCAATCACTTGTTCAGATTCTACATATTGATCATTTTGAACTAAAATCAAACTTTTTGGTGGAATATTCACACTATGTATAATATCCCGACTCTCAATAGTTACATACAAGTCTATAGAACATAGAAAAGCAGGATGCCCATGACGGGTACGTGTGGGATGAACCAAATACTCATTGAACTTTATTTTTCCATTAGAAGGAGCTCGTACATGTTCGGCAGTACCGCCTGTGAATACTCCACCCGTATGAAAAGTTCTTAATGTTAGTTGAGTCCCCGGTTCCCCAATTGATTGACCCGCAATAATACCTATGGCTTCCCCCAACTCGACCAGGTCGCCGTGAGTGGGGCTTCTGCCATAACATAATTGACAGATCCAAGATGTATTCCTGCAAGTAAAAGGGGTTCGAATATATATTGGTTGTGCTCGAAAGGTTATGAATCGATTGGCAAGTCCAATCCCAATATCTTGATTTCGAGCGGCAATGCATCGTATCCCCATATATATATTGTCTGCTAATACACGACCAATTAGGGTTTGGACAAAAATTTTTTCTGTCACCCCGTTTCGAGGACTCACGAAAATAGCTCGGATAGTACCACAATCTGTTCTACGTACAATAATGTGTTGAACTACTTCAACAAGTCTACGCGTGAGATATCCAGCATCTGATGTTCGTACAGCAGTATCCACGACTCCTTTTCGAGCCCCGTAGCAGGAAATTATATATTCTGTCAAAGAAAGTCCTTCGCGTAAATTGCTTTGAATGGGTAAATCAATCATTTGTCCTTGGGGATCCGACATTAATCCTCTCATACCTACTAATTGATGTACCTGAGATGCATTTCCTCGAGCTCCCGAAAAAGACATTAGATGGACTGGATTAGAGGGATCAGTCATCCGAAAATTAGGATTCATTTCTTGTCTCAAATATTCACTTGTGGC